TTCTTTTCAAAAGATTTCTATTAGGAAATTCAATACAATATTCAATTAAAATATAATAAGGAGACTATAAATAAAAGTCTCTTTCTCGCACCCATTTTCATCACATTGTCAGAACAAAAATATCGTATCCATCCATATAGATTAGATGTAAATATTTGATACATGAGACTACGATATGATATATATATATAAGTCTCTAAGATATAAATAATACGATATAAATGGATCTTGTCTTGTGTTCTGGAATAAAACATAGAATAAAATATAGTTAAAACATCTCTTATGTTGTGACTTGGAATAAAACCTTTTCTGGAAAGGAAGGGAATAGCAATTTATTCCTTTTATAGAACAGAACATCTAGGAACAAGAAGATTTAATCGGCAATATCGACAGATTACCGCCTAGTCCAAAGAAATATGAAAATGAAAAAAAAAAAGATCCACTGTTCTAATTTTTAATTTTAATATCAGAATAGTGGATATAGTTATGATTCAATGGGTTAGGTCCACTTACTTTTTTCTTTTGTTGATTTCTAATTGATTTTATTGCAATAATAAAAAATAGAAATATTTGTCGATTCAAGTAGACAACTTATTATTTTTCAGTCTAAACTTAATACTAGTCATTATATCATTAATAATATAAAATATTATTATAATAAACATAATAGGAAATGTTCAACCTTATAACTCTAATTACTATACTATTTAGTATAGTATAATTAATTCTAATTAATATATATATAAATTAATAAGGTTTCTTACTTATTTATTAATTCTTACTTATTTATTAAGTAATAAAAATATTAATAATATTTTTATTCTCCCTTCAAATATGAATACTACCGCGGTAGTTTTATGAAAAAACTAAAGCCCCTTATCGGATTTGAACCGATGACTTACGCCTTACCATGGCGTTACTCTACCACTGAGTTAAAAGGGCATATTTGATTCAATTCCTGAATAAGCCACTAGTCACTATGTGTTTAGTGTATATCCATATTATATGTTATATGTATATAAATACATCTTATACGTTATAGTGGTTCACTCAGGAACGATAAATCTTATTTACATAATGAGTATAGGATATACTTGTAAGTATAAGTAAAAAAAAAAGGAGGTTTAATGATATTTGATTTCATAAATATCAATCAATGCAAGGAATTCTTTCAAGACAGATCCTAATTGCCATCATAACGAAAGGCATTTCATTGATACATGTACCTACCAATTCAACCTAGATCCCAAATATTTCATCGAATCATTAATAAAATAAAGCGATTCAGCTTGTCTCCCAAACTAAATCAAATTAAAATAAAATTTATTAAAAATAAATAATATTACTAATATTAATATTATTAATAATTATTGAAATTATTAATAATATTATTAAAATTAAAAATCTTAAGAAAAAAAAAAAAAATGAAATAGATTTATTTATCGAATTAGAAAATGTCGATTAGAATGAACGATAACGATTCAGGAATCTAAATAATCAAAAGATTATATATATATAATCGTGAAAGACAGAAGGATCCTTCGCATTGAGTCATATGATTCCATTATATTGACAATTTCAAAAAACTATTCATACTATGATCATAGTATGATGACGGTTGGGCAAGTATGCCCCCATCGTCTAGCGGTTCAGGACATCTCTCTTTCAAGGAGGCAGCGGGGATTCGACTTCCCCTGGGGGTAGGGTACTACGAAAGGAAGTTGATCGTGGATTATCACTAAGCCTGGATTGATTCTTTCCGGGTCGATGCCCGAGCGGTTAATGGGGACGGACTGTAAATTCGTTGGCAATATGTCTACGCTGGTTCAAATCCAGCTCGGCCCAATAATTCGCCGATCCACCATGAAATGATATAAGCCTTTGTTGTTCCAGAAATCATCGATCCCAATAGAAAAAAGTCAAAATCTCTGATCAAATTTTCTGATATTGATATATCTTATCTTTACCCCTATCGCTATTTATTTACTCTATTTATTTTTTATTTATTCTTTTTCCAACAAGTTTTGATCTTTGCTAAAGATCTAGATTCATATCAAGATCTGGAAGTGTAAAGTCTAAAGAAAAGAGTAAAGAAAAAAGGACCTTGTTTCATTGAAAGATTGACTATCCAATTAATTTGGAAATAACGAAAAGATTATTAGTAATCACTGCCTCTCTTGCTAAAGTTCATATCCATATCGAAAGTATTTGAATAAAATCATAAGAATATGTATACTGTACACCTTAATTTTATTATGTTATTTCCTTGGGATTGTAGTTCAATTGGTCAGAGCACCGCCCTGTCAAGGCGGAAGCTGCGGGTTCGAGCCCCGTCAGTCCCGATGGATCCAAATCCAATAAAAAAATGCATCAATTCATCCTTCCATATTTCTGTTCTGTGAAAGGGAGTACAAACAGTAGAATTTCATTGCTAACAGGAATCTCTTTTCTTTGTTATTTTTTTGAATTTCTTCTATTGTTTGGAACCAATGGTAAGTGGAAAAGTGGTTAGATGATACTTCATCAAATGATTGTACAAGGAGGGCGCTAATTTTTATATTTTAAAAATATAAAAGAATGAAAAATAGAAAATAGAAATAAAAAATAAAGTAAAGAAGTAAATGGATTTTTGATTGTATCAAAATTGACTTTGGAATTCGGTATGGATAAAAGATCTTCCTATGTTATACTATTCAATTCTTGACGATGAATCAATTTGTCAGATATTGTTATTCATGATATTGATCCGATTCGATTATATCTCGATGTAATTCATCCCATTGAATTTACAGACAAAAGATTTATCATCTCTATGGGATTAAATCCCGAGTTATTGCGAATTAAAGAAAAATGAAAGGATGAAATTATGGAAGTAAATATTCTCGCATTTATTGCTACTGCACTGTTCATTCTAATTCCTACTGCTTTTTTACTTATAATATACGTAAAAACAGTAAGTCAAAGTGATTAATTTGAATTAAACTTGTGACTCTTTAGTTCTTATCACTGATTAAAGAGAAGAAATAAAATAAAAGGATTCAAATTTCACGTTTTAAATGAAATGATCGAACTAGAATCAGCAGTATTCTATGAGAGCAGTATTCGATGAGATACTAGATAGTATGGTAGAAAAATATTTTTCTACCATACAATACTAGTATTGTTATTTACTTTATAAAGTTTGCTGTATGACGATACAGGTTAATTTAATATAATATATATCAATGACATTATTATCTTCATATATAGATATCAATTCCATATATAATGTACATAGTGCCATGTCCCAATTCTATTTCTTTGCTTCATCCATTTCTATTTGATTTGTGTTGATTCCAATCAATTTGAAATAATCGAAAGACCACTCTTACTCTTATGATTCTAATTCCTAGATTTCTTATCTTTTTTTAATTTAATATGAATTTCGATATACATTGAAAGAAAGAAAGAATCAAATCAATGAAAGAAAAGTAGATATGGGTATAATAAAAGAAAATCAAGTAATCTTCTTGTTAGCATTCCAACAAAGAAGTAATTAATTGACCAGTTGACAAAGGATCCAGAGGTTCCATGGGAACTTCTTCGGATTTCGAAAAGGATTAATAAACCTCACCGATTTTAACCTTTCAACCATGATATGAAATCAAAAAAGAGACCAGCATAAATAATATTTTAAATAAAATCTTTAAAATAATAAAACACAAATGGTAAGTGCGCAATATGTGACTTGCCCAAAGACAATATTTTCTTATGTGTAGTATCTCCTTGGACAACCGCTACGTCTATGTTGTTTTTCGTAAAGTCTATGTTGTTTTCCGTAAAAAAGTGTATCGACGTAATGTAATAACAGAACTATTTTCTTTTCTCTTTGAAGAGGAAAGAAAAAGAAGGAAAAAAATAACAAAGAAAAAGTAAAGTATATAGTAATAAAAGGTTTCGTTCTTACTCATTGTCACTATAAGAAGATTTATGAAGAATTCGATTGAAAAAGATTTCATACCATTTGGAGCACTTTTACTTTCGAAATAGGAACATAGGAATAATTGAAATCTTTGTTTGATTGAAAGAGTTCATATATTATTTGAAAGAGTTCATATATTATTTATAGAATACATTACTCCACTAGAATCCAATACATATAACTTCGAAATGAAAATATTTTCAAATTCAATTTTGAAATTGAAATAGTAAATTAAAAAATAGTCTTTGCAGAACGATCTATAAAAAAAATTGATACAGTTTGATTCCTAAACTCAATTAGTAGTACTTCTAGAGTCCACTTCTTCCCCATACTACGAGTGAAAGGGAAAATGTAAAGACTACCATTAAAGCAGCCCAAGCGAGACTTACTATATCCATGTAAATTATGTCCTCGATCTCTATGAAGGAATTATTCAATTATTGTTCACTAATAATAGTAGAATTACCAGCGAAGAGTCAAAAGGGAGTTCTGATCCAACACCATTGATGAAACAATCCAATAAATCCAATTAGACCAAGTTCTAATGATTATACTCGAAGATTTCTAGTATAATCGGAAAACATTAAGTACAAGCAAAATACGTAGAGACAACCTTTGACGTCTCAGAAGTATCAAAGGAATGTTATGTTAATAATATGTCAGAATAATAAGACCCGTTCTTTCTTTTGTCGCCCTTAAGTCTTAAGTCAAAAGTATAAAAAAATATAGAATCAAGATAGATCATTATCTATCGCATACCCCTATTTTTATTTCTTTATTTCTTTTCGATTTTTCCCATTTATTTGATCTCACAATCTTACCATCTTCGATTGTCACTATGAACCAATCGAAGACGTCCTATTACGTTCTTGACTCAAGATTATCAAAAATTTAAAATTGATTTTTGTACTTTAGTTAAATTAAAACTTTAATATAGAATATATAAATTAAGTAAAAATATATAAACTAAAAGCATATATAAATAAAGTTAAAGAAAAAGCCAATTATCCATTCAATCGAATTAATTACTATTGAATGG